TTCTAAGCATTTCGTTGTAATTCTTCTTATTATCTTATCTAATTAATTTATTATCTAATTAATAGAATATGTATTAATATAGTATATATTAAGTTAAGTAATACAAAATAGAATAATAATTAAGTAATACAATTTCTTTCTAACTATCAATTATTTCTATCCTAAATCCCAATATTTCATTTAAGTATCTTCTTTCTATGCTATGATTTCGTAGAGCCTGCCCTAGACTGGATACACATTTGAATTTTTTTTCTGTTTTCCCAAATTTGATCTTGGATCTACCGGATTTTTTATGAGGTTCAATACAATTTTTCCTTACTATTCTAAAGAATTGAAAGGGAGAGGCGAGGTTTTAGTTACGTCATGTGGAATTATATTTCTTCATTTCTTCGCATATCAATAACTAGAATTAAAAAAAGGGGAATGACAGGGCATCTGGGAATAAACGATTAATTTCTATCAATAGACCCGCTAAAGACCCAAACCATAGAGTAGTTAACACAGGTGCCACGGAGAGATATGTTTTTAGATCTCGCATTGAAAATCCTCCTTCTTTATTGTAATACATATATTGTCAGATGCTGTAGTTCAAGATCATTTTTATTTATTTTTACGCGGATTTCCTAACAAAAATGGATATGTACAATGAACCAATAGATGAGATTTTCCTGTCACTAAAAAAGAAAAAGATGACCCCTTCTTCCTGAGCATTACGGATAAATATTCATTCTTTTTTATATGTTAGGTTGGGTTTCAGATGTATATAATTCTTTTATTATATGAAATATAATATGAAACCAAAAACAAGAAATGACAAGAAAGTTCTATATAGATAGAGGAGAAAATAAAGATGTGGAAAACAAGACAGGTATTTTGTACAATGACACTGTACAACAATTTTAAAAAGGGATGTAGCGCAGCTTGGTAGCGCGTTTGTTTTGGGTACAAAATGTCACGGGTTCAAATCCTGTCATCCCTACCTATTACTTCTCCTATGGGCAGTAACGAGAGATTAATTGAGATCGACTAAAATGGGGCATAATCTTTCATTTTTGGATACTATATTTATGCGAGATGTGTTAGAAGTTAAGTGAAAAAAAAAAATTTTCTTTGAAAGCGCTCTTAGTTCAGTTCGGTAGAACGCGGGTCTCCAAAACCTGATGTCGTAGGTTCAAATCCTACAGAGCGTGATTCCGTCTATCTTATGTATGTCGAATCACAATAAAATAACTTAACAAAGTTGAATTGCAACTGGAATTTGACCTCCTACAGGGAGGAGGTCAATCAAAAAAAGAAATGTTACTCAATCAAAGGTCCAACTGATCACCACGTCTGTATTGTAAATATGCAGTCACAAATAATCCTGCCAAAGTAATAGGAATTAGACCTAAGACGATTCCAAATAGAAAAACTTCAATCATTTCGGTTTGTTTGAGGGGATAAAAAAAGGGGGTAAGATCTATCCCTAAATATTAATCTGAATTATCCGTGAATCTCAATGACCAAGAAAAAAAATTGGCAATTGGTGCGGGAAAGAACCATAGAATATCTGGAATTCCCGAGAAATATTTTTCTGAATTATTTATTCAATTCATTTTCAAATAAGTCGTATCTTGTTCAAACCAATAAATAGAGCTGGGGTTATAGTTAAAGCAGCCAGTAGAAAACCGAAATAACTAGTTATAGTAAGCATGAAAGGGCTTTATTAGATATGTTTTTTTTTCTACATATGTTGATAAAACACTTACCTAAGTTTCCATTTTTCCCAGATACGAGGGTAATAAAAACCAATTAAGAGAATTAGTTTAGTTCCAATGGAAAATTCATGATTCATTGGTCATTATAGATAATACTAAAAAAAAGATAGAGTGACATAACATAGGTAGAAAAAAATTGATTCATCAGATGTGACATCGACCGATCCTGTGATTCCGAATCAACAGATTCATTGTGCAATTTTTGAGTTGAGTAAAGTAATAGTAATAAGAACTGTGTCGTGTAACTTCATTCGAAGATGAAATTCTATTTTAATTAATTTTGGAATAAAAGAATTGGATTTGAAAATAGCTTCAATTCCATTTTTTTGGAGCAAACGACCTGATACTACCTTATTACTTATTTTAACTCATTGCATTCAGTATAGTAATAAATAGGTTAGTTAATTACCCATAATATATCGAATAAGAAGAAAAAAAAAAGGTGTTCCACCATCCATCGAAAGGATCTATCGAGAAACAAAAACTTTGACTTTATTTAATTATTTAATTGAAATTTTCAATTTAAATTGACTTTATTTTTGTTCTCTTTTTCGGATCCAAAGTCGATTCGAAGACGAGTCGCCTCAATTATCCTTTTAGGTTCTATATTCTGTCTTTCCATATCATGGAGTTCCATACTTGTAGTTTGGTCAAGAAAGAATCTTTGTCTTGGACCTAATCCAACAATGATTGCATCGCGAATATTGATTGTTACAACTATGTTTTCTTTCTTTCATTAAATA